GCCATATAATTATCACTATAAATAAGAACCATAATTCCAACAGTAGTGATTAACATTGACATAATAGAAGTAAGTGGATCGATCAAGTAGCCGAATTCTAAAGAAAAATCATTATCGAGGGTCCAAGACCATACATATTGATAGATAGAACTGCTTTTTATTTGCTGAATAGACAGATTAGTTGAAAAAATCATGACTATACTTAACAATAAAATACTCGAAAAAGCCCACATACGACGGAGATTTTTTGTTGCTGTCGGAAAAAGAAGAAGTCCCACTCCTATTAATATAGGAACTGGAAGTGGAAGGAAAGGTATGATCCACGCATATTGATATGTCTGTTCCATAAAAAAAGTTTTTTAATTCTTAATTAATATTAATTGTTTCCGATTCACCGGATCTTACCTCTTTTTGAAAGGAGTCAATAAAAAAATAAAGATATGCACTAACTTAATAACTTAAATAGAAATAGAATTTTTGAATTTTTATTTCTTTTTATACTTATTCTTTAGAAGTTTCTGCTAAATACTTCAAATATTCAAATCAAGAAGTTACAATTGGTCAAATCATATGAAAAAAGCAGATTAATTACTTGAAAAAAGCAGATTAATTACTAGTCTCCTTCGAACTTTCAAATTCAAGTTAAATTAGGCATATTTTTCGCGAATTTGACAAGTTACTAAAAAAAAAGAATATTCTTTTTTTTTAGTAATAAAAATAGTTTATGCGATTTTCCCATATCTTTCACGCATCTTATGTATTCTTTTTGATTTTTAGAATCAAAAATATTATCTAGAAAAGAAATACATAATGAATTGGCAAAGCGCAAATTTCTTTTGAACAATAGATGTCTTTCACATCCAGCTATACCAATGAGTAATCTCTTAATTTTTATTTAAATGGCAGTTCCAAAAAAACGTACTTCTGCATCAAAAAAGCGTATTCGTAAAAATTTTTGGAAAAGGAAGGGGTATTGGGCAGCGTTAAAAGCGTTTTCCTTAGGGAAATCTATTTCTACCGGGAATTCCAAAAGTTTTTTTGTGCAACAAACAAATAAAATAAGTAATAAAACATAACATGTTAGAATAATCTGAATCGGCTTGACTCAAAAATTGACTCATTTCGTTTCGAAAATAAAATTCCCGCTTTCCATTCCCTGTTGAGTTAATCAATAGGAAATGGAATTTGTTTCGCTCTTAGAATTAGAATAAGGATTTTTCTCTTTACCGTACTGAATTCAAAAAAAAAAAGAATCCTTTTTTTTTGACAAAAAAACATAAGATACGTAATTGTCTTTTTAGTATATTTTCTCATTTCCAAGGTGGGGAGTATTATTTTCCCCATCAGCCTGTTTCTTACAATAATATAAGCAATAATATAAGATAAGGTTTTCTTTTTTCTCTAGATCCACGTTTTCTCTATAGAAAGGCGAGTAAAAAATCAAAATCATTGAAACTAATTGATTAAAATTCTAAACCTTTTTGTGCAACTTTCTTCTTTTTGGATTTTCTATGAATTCCTATATAGACTCCCATATATTTATTGCCATCAATCCACTCAAAAACACTTAACAAATTTTTTTGGATAAATATGTGTCAATTTTTACTGATCCAAAATTTTTTTGTTCATTGATAAAATGGATTTTTTGGTTTCGATGTTTGAAATCAAATAAATCAAAAACAGTTCATTAAAACAAAACAAAAATGTTTTTTTTTGGGGGGGGTTCTATCCCTTAATTCATAGTTGGACTATCTAGTTTTCCAAGAGTTCAAGTCCAGGAGAGTCTAAAATACACACTAAAACTAAGACCCTAAATTCAAATAATGAACCTTCAAATACCTATTTGAACGAATTTTTATTCATCAATTTGAATCTTTCCTAAAAAATATTGCAACAATTTAATTCTTAAATCTAGACGATTGCTTATTCATAGGGTATTATGAATTCAAGACAAGCCGCTATGGTGAAATTGGTAGACACGCTGCTCTTAGGAAGCAGTGCTAGAGCATCTCGGTTCGAGTCCGAGTGGCGGCATGTCATCTCCTAAAAAAAGTAAATAGATCCTATAATGAATTCAATTTCCGATTTCCTTTTTATAATTATGAGACCCCTTAAAAAAAAATTTATGATATTTTCAACTTTAGAGCATATATTAACTCATATTTCTTTTTCGATTGTTTCAATTGTAATTACAATTCATTTCATAACTTTTTTAGTCGATGAAATCGTAAAACTATATGATTCATCCGAAAAGGGGATGATAATGACTTTTTCCTGTATAACAGGATTATTAGTTACTCGTTGGGTTTATTCGGGACATTTTCCACTAAGTGATTTATATGAATCATTAATCTTCCTTTCATGGAGTTTTTCCCTGATTCATATAATCCCGTATTTCAAAAAAAATCAAAATCTTCTAAGCACAATAATTGGACCAAGTGCTATTTTTACCCAGGGCTTTGCTACTTCAGGTCTTTTAACTGAAATACACGAATCCAAA